TGTAAGCAACCATGCCTATATAATCGAATTTTTCTTACAAAAGTGGTCTTACTAGTAAGCAACCAGTTCCGTTCCAAGTGACATGGCTTTTCACTATTCTTTTCCAGAGAAGGTTGCTCATCCAGCCCAGCGGATCCATTGTTCATGCGGCAGTGCGATGCGGCTGAAAAGCCGTTGTTGCTTGCTGCTTGCAGGCTCGAAAATCTTTCTTTCGCCTCTCCTCCCATTCTGATTGATTCGCTTCTTCCTTCGAAAAAGCGGCTTGCCCGTGTTGCATTTCGTGATCCTCCGCTTCAGTCTTCTGCGTTTTTCGGATAGCCGGGATCCGACGTTGATTTCCGATTTCAATGGTTGCTCCAGGTTTTGGGCGGCCCATCTGGTTAGTTCAGCTATCACTGCTGGAAGCCCCTGCGGTTGTTCGGCTGCGTACTCCCCGTCCGCGTATCTCACACTCCCAAAGCATCTTTTTTTCTTTACCTTTTCTGCATTTTTCTTTTGGTCGGCTTCGTGCAGATAGATGTTTGCCGGGGGGGATTGGTGCTCCTTGAGGTATGCCCTTCCGGTGGGTTGTTCTCTTTTCTGTCTTTTTCATCCAGCGCCTGCACAGCGTCAGAAAATCTTCGTCTTCGATCTCTCTTCGCAACGCAATAAAGAAGTCTAACTGTTTCTCTCGGCATCTGTCTTTTACTTTAAAGTCATTGATCTCATATCTATAAGCAGGGGGGTCCGCGTTCACTATTAAGCCTACGCCCGTCCATTCCTTTTAAGCTTGATACCGCCCTTAGACTCATTACGCTGTTCGACTGAACTCGTTGGCTCCGCGCTCTATTCGGTCGGAACCCGGTTCGAGAACCTTCTCTCATAGATTCCCTTCACCAAGTCAGCTCTTATCCCTTGGTGTCAAAGGGCGAGTTCCTTTCTTGTCTTGCCCAAAATTCTTTATTCTCATTGGAGAAAGACTCTCTCGCGGCAAGGTTTTGTTTTACACATAGGGCCAGCTGCTTTCTTTATCTCGCTTGCCGTTAGTCCGTCTAGCGCCTTTCGGTTGGGGTCCGCCTCGGAGGTTAGACCGCTTAGGTTAGATTTTAGAGTCTCGAAGGCAGTCAACGTGTCAGCCTCTCCCATTAGACTTGTAAATCCTTTGCTCTTTTTCCTTCTCTCTTCCAGTTCTCTCCATTTGACAGGGGCGGAGAATACCACCCTATCAATAACAAGAAGAAGCAATTCTGTTTCAAATGGTTTGAGCTTGGAAGCAACCTGCTATCTATCGATAGGCGAAAACAGACTGCTATTGGCTGCTTCGCCTATCTATTCTATTATGGCCGGCTTGGAGACATCAAAGGAAGACCTTCATCTCTATCCGGGTACGATCATAGCTTCGTTGAACCTTAGGGATTTTGCATTGAGGTCAATCACCACACCACCTCTATCATACATACGACATTACATGACGCGAGAGTGCATGGTCAACACACACCTAAAGCGCCTAGGTTCCGCTTGCAGCCAATACAACCACAACCTAACTTGCACGAGATTCAACAACCGAAACTACTGGTAGTCCCGAGGGGACGGCATCCTCCTATAATAGTTAGCAATACTGAACAAGCGAGTCATCAGTCCGGAGAAAGAAAAGGACCGCCTTTAACTTAAAAAAAAAAGGAACTCGCTAGGCCTTCGGAACAAAGGTGATTCTGTTCATGCTTCAGACGATCTGGCTAATTCTATATACTTTTATCTAATTAGATACTCTTCTTCTATTAGAAAGGCGAAACTATAGGCCTGTTTTAGCGCGTTTCCAAAGGTAACCGGTTAGGTTGACTTTGGAAACGCTACTAAAGACCGGGTAAAGAATGAAAAACGTCCGCTAACGCCCACGGGATAAGATCTTTTTTAGATCAGCAACGAATGTCTTGTATCTATGACTATGAAGAAAGATTTCTCCCCAAGTTCAGACCCTAAATGCCATACCTTGCTGAAGGCGATTCACGAGAGAATCGCGCATAGTTCCGTTTGACCGAGATGTGAATGCCCGTGATCTGCTCGGTATAGTGATGGATTTCATGGCCGACGTCTAACCGGCACGAATACGCCGACATGAAACGAGTTCCCCGCGGAGCATTCTTTGCTCCTAAGGCTCACTGTTCATCAATGGCATGCCCCACAGCGTAAGCATACATCTGGCACATCCAAAAAGAAGAATCTTAGTCATCACTGTCTACAAGGCTCGTGTAGAACTCACGAGCCGTCACCTTTCATCTTCCAGTAAGCTACTACTTCAATGTGGTGTTAGTCATCACGGGGAGAAGGAGGAGGAAGACCTATTTCAACCGAAGAGAGTAGGGTCCCCACACCGACAACGAGTCATCGATTCCCTCTCTTCCCTCTTCTGCTCCTTCGAAGAACTCGGCTATTGCTGAAAGTTCACTTCAATAATACTGTAAAAGACTTCTCGATTCACTAGCACAGCGCTTCTTCCGCCAAGCCTTGGATTCCTTGAGGA